GAATGAAAACAGCCCTTTGTCTTTTTGTTGTTGCTTTAATAGCAACCCCCCTTTTTTTATTAGAGAAACCGTAGTATTCGTTGGAACAAAAAAAGGCCCGGCTAGGTACTTACCAGGCCAGGCCACGGGAATAAAAGGGGCCCTTTCGAACAAAATCAAAGCAAAGGGGTCTTCTTTCTTTTTTTTCTATTGAATCTTTTGATCCCTTACTTGAACTAACTGTAATTGCTAATAAAAGTTGTAGATAGAATATAGATAAGATAAAGAAAGAGAAAGAAATACTTTTTCAATCCTTATTTTATGTGTAATATAACATAGTAATTATCTTTTTCAATTGGGAGAGATGGCTGAGTGGACTAAAGCGGCGGATTGCTAATCCGTTGTACGAGTTATTCGTACCGAGGGTTCGAATCCCTCTCTTTCCGTTTTTGTTGATGACTTAATATTTGATTTCTCTTTCAAATTTCGCCAATCCTTTTTAATGTTTCCTGGTTAACCATGTGGAATAGATAAAAAATCCTAAGAAAATTTAAAAATCAAGCAATGAAAATGAAAACTCCCTTTTTTATTCTTCACGTCCAGGATTACGCCCCGGATCATTAGATAGGAATCCAAAGATAAATAGAGAAACAAAGAATATCACTACTGTGTAAACGAAAAGTTTGAGAGTAAGCATTACACAATCTCCAAGATCTTTTTTTGGAAAAAAAATGAGAAAAGAGAATAGATCTTCCATTACCAAAAATTTATTTAATACCTCCAATTAGAAGATATTGCGGGGGATCCTAACCTTAACCTTAGATATAGGGTCTTTCAAAAGGGCAGAATGGGGAATCCGGGGTGAGCCAGATTTGGGTTTCTCGAAGCTATCCAACCAAGACTTTCAGACTTTCAATGTTTGAATCGAAGGTTTATAGTATAAGACTAATAAAGCATTAATTTTCTAGAATAATATTAAGGATCTCATCGAAAACTTACAGCAGCTTGCCAAACGAAGGCTAAGAGAAAAAATAACAAAGGTATGACTGGCATAAGATCTACGATTGGATTCAAAAAAGCGTAGGCCTCGGGCAATTTGGCGAAGAAAAGACTATTCGAATAAAAGGCAGAATTAAGACAAATGCAGATCAAACTAAAGATATTAAGCATAACAGGCGTTTTGTTCTTGGAGATAATTGCATTTTGATTGAGTTAATGATATAAGGAAAATGAAGTAAAGTAAGGTAGACAAAAATCCTTCTTTTTCTTTGAACCCACCCAATCAAAAATTCCCCAATTCTCAAACAAAGGAGAATAGAAGAAATAATACTTTCATAGAATATCTTAATTAAATTATATGTAATGATCAATGAATTCGGCTGAATTCTATATCTACACGCGTAAAAATCCTAGCAAGAATCTAATCTATTCTATAAAAATTTTATATATAAAATTGCCCTGTAATTGACCAAGACCCAATACTAATAATATTTTTTATTAGTGTATAATGGAAATATAGATGGGGCGTGGCCAAGTGGTAAGGCAACGGGTTTTGGTCCCGGTATTCGGAGGTTCGAATCCTTTCGTCCCAGGTAGATACATTGTATCAGAGTAAAAGTTTATTTTGAAAGTAACGTTATGTTTAAATGCCTAATATTGGATAGAATGTCATTCTTGTTTCTTTTCTAATTTTGAATGATTCTTTTATGAATCATATCTTTGTTTTTCACAACATACAGATATTACTAAATAGATTTGTTTGTCATCAAGATATGATGGTAACGTAGGTCACACCCTAGTTGAATTCAACTAATTAAAAAATAAAGTATGGGCGGATTTTTCATCATATGTTCATTCCCTTCATATTGAAGGGGTTTCGAGCTACTTAATTTGAAGAAAAAACCTTACGTCTCATATCTTTTTAAATTTTCAACGATACATTTAATTTTGAATTACACTAAGAAAGAGCACTTCTTTCCTATATCCTATATCTTATTCTTTATCCATTCAAATTAAACTTAAAAAAATGGGGTAGCCAAATTATTAGGATCTCTTTATTCTAAACAAGAGGGGGGTTATTACATTCAATTAATGGGATTAAGTCTCTTAAGACAAGACTGGGTTTGGGTAAACTAAAAAATTAGGAGCAAGCGCCTAATCTGGACTTGTTTGTCTTTGTCCCTAGAGAGTATCCTTTCCCCCAAAAAAAAGGTATCCTTTTTTATTTTTGTTCTGATTCAAGCATTCCCAGAGAGTCGTGGGATAGATAGTTCTTAATTAGTAACAGTAATAGGAGGTCTTGATTTAAATATATGTATATCTGTGTATGTCCGAATCTCATTAATAACGAATCAAGTTACATATGTAACGGATCCATAATAAAGACTGTAGTTCAGTCTATCTCATAGGTACGAAAAAACCCTAATTCGTTCATCTTATTCATCTTATCTTATTAATAAAATTCGAATCGAAAGAACAAGTACTTAAATATTCTCTTCGATCGGTCTTTTTTATCTATCTCACACAAAAAAAATAAAAATGGTTTTTTTTTTTTCAATTCATTTATCTGCTTTAAATCGTTGATGGTTCAATTCGAAAAGAAACAGATATTTTAATTTTTTTAATAAAAAGTAAAGTTAAAGTGTTGCATTCATACAATAACATACAATAATAGGTGGGGTCTTGCTAAGATTGCTTCAAAAAACATCTTTGTCTTTGTATAGAAGAATTTGTATAGAAGAAAAAAGGGTATAGATTAATATGTTTATGTATCGACGGAACCAATGACTATTCATGATTCCATAATTGAATCAATTCCATATGGGTTCCAAATTAGAGGAATTTTTTGTTATGGTAAAACTTCGTTTGAAACGCTGTGGTAGAAAGCAACGTGCGACTTGAAGGACACGATCCGGTGTGGATTTTTATTCTTACATCCGCCATCTTTTCTATGAATGAAGGTGCTCTTGACCCGACATCTGTTCTGTTTTCACTAGAATCCTTTTTTGTTAGGTTGTAATAAATAGAGTATAGTACATGATGGAGCTCGGGTAGAAAGTATGGATTCATCTTTCAGGGGGCAAGAATCTAGGGTTAATACCAATCAATAAATTGGAACAACTTTGTAAGTATATCATATATATCAATATAGAAATTGAAAGGATCCGATTCAGTCAAGTTTTTAATTCAAAAGTAAAATTTGTTGAAATTGAGAAAAGTCTTTCGATTCAAAGTGTATCATTCGGTAATCGAGCGTTTATATGATTCTTTGATAGAAAGAAATCACAAAAGTGGTATGTTGCTGCCATTTTGTAAGGATTAAGAAGCACCGAAGTAATGTCTAAACCCACTGATTTAAAACAAAAAAAAGGATCCCAGAACAAGGAAACACCGTTTTTTCAATTGTTTCAATAACTGTATAATAATAAAGATTAAATGAGACAAGCAAGAGGGGGTTAAAGACCATTCAAAAAATGAAATAAATTGCCTAAAGATTTTTTTTCTTTTAAGCTCTTTGAGAATTATTCAACTTGAGTTATGGGTACAAATGATTTTTATTTTTTCAGGAAGGAGGAAGAAAAAAATGAGTTAAATCCTATTCTAATTTATTTTATCAACTCCTTTGCCAGAAATTATAATTCTATACGTAGACAAAACTCCAAATCATTTTTTCTCGAGCCGTACGAGGAGAAAACTTCCTATACGTTTCTAGGGGGGGTCTTGTTCATTTACTTAGATCTATCCCAATGAGCCGTCTATCGAATCGTTGCAATTGATGTTCGATCCCGAAGAGAAGGAAGAGATCTTCGGAACGTAGGTTTTTATGATCCGATAAAGAATCAAAGTTATTTAAACGTTCCTGCTATTCTATATTTCCTTGAAAAGGGCGCTCAGCCCACAGGAACTGTTCGGGATCTTTTAAAAAAGGCAGAGGTTTTTAAGTAACTTGGTCCTAATCAAACAAAATTGAATTAAGGAAATAAAGAAATAGAAAGGGATAGTAATTCTTATATAAATTTTTGTATTTATATATATACTTTTTTCCTTTTTTGGATTCTACTCATATCTATTTTTCATTGCTTCTATAAAATTTCATGTTCTATAACGACAAAACTCGAGTTGCTTGATCCTATAAATAGAAAATTCTGGGAGTTCCTTCAATTGGTCGGTTTTCGTTGAAACTATACTAATAAGTAATAACCAAGGAATCCTCCCTTTTTTTATTCTAGTTACTTATTATTGATTCAATCTGATATTTTTTTCTATTTGGTCTTTTTTTATTCCTCTATCTAAACTTTTTTCAGCTATGTAGTGCCAATCCAACACAAGCCCTTTTTTTAATAGTTTAATAGTATTGAAATAAATTCCATTTATTTTGTTTTTCCATTGTATTATTTTCTCAACATTTATATTGACAACAGTGTATCGAACAAATATAATTCATCGTGATAAGTAGATAAATTTATTTTTGTCCGAGCGGTTTGATTTTTACCTTATATTATTCAAATGATGGGATTCCTTGAATTCTCTTTGATATAATAAGAATAGGGGTTTTGATTTAAAAGTCGATAACATAATAACGAAGGGGTGGTCCATAAATTTTGACATTTATCTATCTTTTTTTTTATTGTATTTACATAAACTTTTTCTATTCGGGTTGCTAACTCAACGGTAGAGTACTCGGCTTTTAAGTGCGGCTAGGATCTTTTACACATTTGGATGAAGCGAGGGATTCGTCCATACCATCGGTAAAGTTTGGAAGACCACGACTGATCCTGAAAGGGAATGAATGGAAAAAATAGCATGTCGGATCAACGAAGAGTTCTGAGAATATTTCATTCTTTCCGAATCGGTTCAAACCGTTGTGTTCTTTTTTGAAACGGAACAAAATGAATTCAATTTCAAGTTGGGTCGGATGAATAAATGGATATAGAGCCCTAATGGCTTCAATTTATTTATTTATTATTTATTGATATGATTATTGATTATAGGGAAAAAGCAACGAGCTTCTGTTCTTAATTTGAACGATTACCCGATCTAATTAGACGTTAAAAATGTATTAGTGCCTGATACGGGAAGGGATTATCCCATGAACGAATTCTTTATATTTTAATGAATCCTAACTATTGACATTTTCCATTATGGAATAGAAATGTGTGTAGAAGAAACAGTATATTGATAAAAAAATTCCAAAATCAAAAGAGCGATTAGGTTGAAAAAATAAAGGATTTCTAAGCCTTTTGTTATCCTATAACGAACATAAACTTATTCGTTTAAATGGAAAAGAGAGGATAGATAATCCGTTGATAAGTTTACCTGTATCCCCGAGGTATCTATTCGTTTATTACTCGAATACCTCGTTTTGGCTGTATCGCACTATGTTTCATTGATAACCCCCAAAATCCTCTACCTTTAGTTCAACTAGAATTTCAAATGGAGGAATTCCAAAGATATTTAAAACTAAATAGATCTCAACAACACTACTTCTTATATCCACTTATCTTTCAGGAGTATATTTATGCACTTGCGCATGATCATGGTTTAAATAGAAATAGATCCGTTGTATTGGAAAATGCAGGTTCTAATAAGTTCAGCTTACTAATTGTGAAACGTGCAATTGAGCGAATGTATCAGTATGAACAGAATCATTTGATTCTTTTTGCTAATGATTTTACCCAAAATACCTTTTTTGGGCGCAACAAGAATTTTAATTTTCAAATGATATCAGAAGGATTTGCAGTCATTCTAGAAATTCCGTTTTATCTCCGATTATTATCTTCGCTAGAAAGGAAAGGAATAGTTAAATCTCATAATTTACGATCAATTCATTCAATATTCCCTTTTTTAGAGGACAAATTTTCACATTTAATTTATGTGTTAGAGATACTAATACCCTACCCAGTCCATCTGGAAATATTGGTTCAAACTCTTCGCTACTGGGTAAAAGACGCTTCTTCTTTACATTTATTAAGATTCTTTCTCCACGAGTATCGTATTTGGAATACTCCAAATAAAGCCAGTTCTTGTTTTTCAAAAAGAAATCAAAGGTTTTTCTTCGTCCTATATAATTCTCATCTATGTGAATACGAATCCATCTTCGTCTTTCTTCGTAAGAAATCTTCTCATTTATGCTCAACGTCTTCTGGAACCCTTCTTGAACGAATCTTTTTCTATGGAAAACTAGAACATCTTGGACTTGTAGAAACTTTTGCTAAAGCCTTTCAGGACAATCTATGGTTGTTTAAGGACCCTTTCATGCATTATATTAGTTATCAAGGAAAATCAATTCTCGCTTCAAAAGGGACGCCCCTTTTGATGAAAAAATGGACATATTATTTTGTCAATTTATGGAAATGTCATTTTTACCTATGGTCTCAGCCGGGACGGATCTGTATAAACCAATTATATAATCATTCCCTAGTTCTTCTGGGCTATCTATCAAGTGCGCGACTAAACTCTTCAATGGTACGCAGTCAAATGCTAGAAAATGCATTTATAATTGATAATCCTATTAATAAGTTCGATACTCTTCTTCCAATTGTTCCTCTAATTGGATCATTGGCTAAGGCGAGATTTTGTAACGTATTGGGGCACCCTATTAGTAAGGCGGTTTGGACTGATTTATCAGATTCTGATATTGTTGTCCGATTTGGGCGTATCTGCAGAAATATTTCTCATTATTATAGTGGATCCTCACAAAAAAATAGTTTGTATCGAATAAAGTATATACTTCGACTGTCTTGTGCTAGAACTTTGGCTCGTAAACATAAAAGTACTGTACGTGCTTTTTTGAAAAGACCGGGCTCGGGGTTATTGGAAGAATTCTTTACGGCGGAAGAGCAAGTCCTTTATTTGACCTTTCCAAGAGCTTCTTCCACTTCGCAGAGGTTATATAGAAGGCGTATTTGGTATTTGGATATTATTTGTATCAATGATTCGTTAGGAGATCATGTAAATTGTCACTAAAAATGTAGGTAATGAAGATAACAATTTTTTTTCTGAAATGTTGATGTAGGATGTAGTAAGGGTTAAATCAACCGAGTTTTCAACTTTTTTAAAGTTCTAAGTAAGAAACCGGGTTTTAAATGTATACATAGGGAAAGCCGTGTGCAATGAAAAATGCAAGCACGGTTTGGGGAGGGGTGTTTACCTATTTAACAGGGAAATTATCTACTCCATCCGACTAGTTCCGGGTTCGAATCCCGGGCAACCCACCGCCAAAAGGGGGTATATAGATTACTTATATGTTTTTTTCAACAATATACTTACAAAAACAAAAAGCTTGGACAGGTCTAGATAAATACTTGACAAAAACATATAAGTAATCTTATATTATTGAATAACAAGCCTTATATTTCGAGTTATATAAAATTCGTGTGCTTGGGAGTCCCTGATAATTAAATAAACCAAGATTTTATCATGACTGCTATTTTAGAGAGACGCGAAAGCGAAAGCCTATGGGGTCGCTTCTGTAACTGGATAACCAGCACCGAAAACCGTCTTTACATTGGCTGGTTTGGT